AGTTTCTAAATTGCGCAGGAAACGAAGTAGACATCTCAAGAACCAGACATGCCCCCTTTGTAAGCGCGTCGATATAAGGATTAATACATGACTCATCAAATGAATTTTGATGAGGTTTCAAGAGGATTTCTGAATAGTCTTGGTGGCGTGCCTTTTTTATTAACCGTCTCACGCCGACCATGTTGTACTTCCCGGAACAATCAATATTCTCGATTGAATCGTATGGTTTTGCAAAACAACCATAAGCGATTGAATGAATATCATCCTGAAAGAGGAATGGATATGAAAAACAATCCCGTTCAAATTTTAGTTTCTCTAATTCTTTCTGGAAATAACTGAGTCCAAATGGCAATCCGCGCGACATTCTCGTGTTAATAGCCTCTCATTATGTTGTGTTCTTGGCCAACCAATCCGGAGGGGTTGTGCGGATCGTACGAAGCACTTAAGCGCATCGACGGAATAATAGGTTTCCTCATTCGTATCGAACGTGAAGAATCATACCTATCCTCAGGTGGGTAGATGGATATGGATGCATCAAGCACAAAATTTTATTTGGGCTATTCTAACTTTCCAAATTACTGGCTGTGGCAAAATTCGGGGTGTGACAATATGTATCACTAGTCCGCTAATTGTTCTAATTTATGAAGCATTTCTGTCTGGGGACAAGGAAGCAAAAAATAAGAATATCTCGTTTATACACTCGTTTCTTCATTTCGGCGAAACGATATTTCTCGGAATGAGATCCCGATCGAGCGGGTCATGGAAATGGGGGCGGGTGAAGCCCCCCCCCATTTTTTTATTCCTTTTGTGAAAAAATGTCGAAGAATGGGGCAAATGTCGGTTTGAAGGCGTTTATCCCCCGAATCCCTCATTAGTTACTGTCTTTTGCGTTTCTTGTTCCACTCGATCCCAGTTAGCGAAGATCTGACATCATTCTCCTCGAAAAAGGATTTGATCGATAGGTAGTATGTCCTTCCATTCCTGAAAGCATTTATTTTCAATGGGATGAAGAATGCTACGTAGACATAGAATGCCAAGACGAAAGAGGGATAGTACGAAAATATTTGCAATGCCATGGAAACGGGGTTCGCGGCGTTATCCTCCCTCCTGATTGTTAATACTCTTCGTTTGAATTTTGACCTATTCAATCAATTACTCTCGCCCGTCTAGGCGAGCGACGGGCGGTTTCTGTCGCTTTAGCTTCCTTTTATGGAAAGGGATTGGTAGTCAGAACATTTAAGAGGTTTGTTCTTTCTGCGGATCGTAGAATCCGGCTTCCCGGATGGACCTTTCCTCTTGCCGAGATCGGGAATTGATTGCTCTTATTTGATGAGTGACGTATTAGGATAATTACCCGGGAATCTTCCTTCTTCCCCCCCCCCCTCCCATTTGCTTTGCAAATCATTTGTCACGGGGAGTGGAGCTGTCCCACTCAGAGGTAGGGGCAGAAATGGCTTCGGCAGCACACTTGATGTACCCATCATTGAATGTAATGCCGAAACCATTCCCACCTGGTTTTGGTCTGGTTTTTACCCGTTTCCAAATCGATTTTTGTCAATCATTAAATTTATACTGTGATCTCGTGGCCCCACAATTTGTGGAGTGGTGGCGACAGCGCCCATCCACACGGACGACCCATTCCTAAGGAAGAGGTATATGCCGGAAGTGACTCGGTATTTGTTGATTCGTATCACGGAAGTCCCGACATTCGCCTGGTGTGTGGCTACTGTGCCTACCGCGGAATGCTGTTCATACCCAGAAGGAACAAATTTGATTTATGCAGGGTCAGATACCAAATCTGGGTCGAACACCCCAATCTTGCTTTCTTGTGATTATGGAGCGGCAAATATTAATGGTTCCGCTCCCCGAAGTGACTATGGATTCTTTTTTCATAGAAAATTGTTTTTATTCCCGATTACGATACTGCTACTGCTACTGCCGCTGCCACCACCACTACTACTACCACTCAAGTTATTTCGGGCAATAATACTTTGCAGCGAAAGCTGGGACACGAACAATCCCCCTTCTTGGGTTGAAGCAGTTGGGAATGACGGTTGCTAAATCCCGCACGAACGATTTCGATTCATTCCCGAGTCACACGTGGCTTTCCACCGCATATTTTTTGAGCCGGGTTCTACTGTGATATCCGGAATTGGAGGATTACTCTGTTGTTGAATGCTTGGATTCTAGATCCAACTTGTTTGAGGAAAATATGGATCGTACAGCCTATTGCAAATCACAAACTAGTACCACGAAATCTGGTTAGATCAGGGGCTGAAGCTCTCCCTAGCCGCGTACATTACGTCGATTGTAATTTCCAAAATATTGTTTTGTTTGGCGAACACCTCGGTTTTTCTCTTGATTTTGCCTCTTACAAAACCAGGGATTTTGCTAAGTTCCAATTGGCTTTCGGTGGTCCGTTTCAGATCTTCCTTATTGGATGACAGTTTTGTAACTACCCCTTTCGTGTCGTGACCGCCAGAAACGTCTGATGGGTAATCCTCCATACCCGGATTGAATGAGTTATAAACTGAATCGGCTATTTGATTTGCTCCTTCATAACCCAGGAGGGGTCGATATCCCAGCGGAAAGTTCTGGATATGAACCGGTGAGGGAATTACTCCACACGGAATATTGATGCGTTTGCCGGTGTGGCGCTCCGTTTGAGTTCCAAATATGGCGGAAGGTTCGACACGAGCTGTTGCGTCTCCGACTTCGGTATGGTTTTCTGTGACTAGAATCTCGTCGCATAAACCTTGGATCTGCTCGTTGAACCATTCGGTGTCATGCTTACGGTGAGTGCCTGAACGACGAACACGAATTCCCATTTCTTTGACGAGTATTTTGGTGATGGAAGCAGCATGGGTCGCATCCCCGGAAACCACTGCTTCCCTTCCAGTCGGATTCTGACAATCAATAGTTCTCGAGAACCAAGCTGCTTGTGAAACGAATCTAGTTTGGTTTACGACATAGGGTTCGTAATCAACCCCCTTTTCCAATAAGACGGAAGCCCATGCGTTGATATACCCTTCGAGTCGTCCAATGAAATCAGCCGCATCTGAAGGTCCCGCGGGAGTGATCGATACGTGGGGCATCCCAAACTCCTTTTTCGGAAAAATTGCTGTCATTGGACCTGCTTCACGATGAGGAACTGTATTGGACCAGGCTCTCGGTAAATCTTTTGAATCTTTCAAAGACGCTCCTTCGGGAATTATTTGATTAACTAAGATTCCTAAACCTTGCAATAAACGTTTCAATTCGCGACAATCATGTTGGGCATGGAAACCTAACGTAGACATTCCTATGATATTTGCTGAAGGCGCATCTGTAACAGACCGATTCAAAGCACCCCTTTCAATAGCTTTGTTTACATAATGCCGAACTATCTGCTCCGAGGTCCTATCTGCCGCCTGAAGCTCATTGACTCAGTAATGGTTAACATCTGCAGAGATTACATCAGACGTCGAAGAGATCAAAGCTCTATTCACGAGATTTTGCAAATCTTCTTGCGATGTGCTAGAAGTACACGTAGGTGTCAACACGATTAGATCCGGACGTTACTCCTCATCCTTTCGGTTCATGTTGTTAGCAACCTTTTCTTGGGAGCCACGCGCTAATACGTGACGATCCGCTATACTAGCTGTTACTGGGGTGAAATCCCGTTCTCTTTCTAACATGGACCGCATCACGTTGAAGTAATCGTCGCCAAGGGGGGCATGCATCACAGCATGTACATTTTTGAAAGAACTGGCAACTCGCAAAGTACCAATATGAGCGGGTCCAGCATACATCCAATAAGCTGATTTCGTAAATCCTTTATCCGTATCTATATATATATATACACACGTACTCCTATCAGTACGGAATACAAAAATGGATGCTATATCTACTT